CCTTCCGATTGAGCCGACATCCGTTACGGTCGTCATTCAGTTCAAAGAATCTCCGTTCCAGAACCGTACATGAGATTTTCACCTCATACGGCTCCTCGTTTATGTGTATAATGAAATGAGAAAAAATAAATACATAGAATCAAAAAAGATTGCAGTATTCTCATTATCAACTGAGCAGGGCTAGTGTTTTTACAAGAAATCTCTAGCCAACCTTCCTGTAAAAGATCTTTTCTTAACATCAAGTATGTTGTTACTGGATAAAAAAATAAGGTAACTCCAACAATTTCTTTGTCCTCAACGCCGCTAAATTTCCCGGAATTAGTCACTTCAACAGTCTTCGATGGTTATATGGGTATCCAAAATACGAACGAGATGGATGTTTGTTGTCCCAACCATTCTTGTTAGTTCCGATCCCGAAAGGGAACGAAGGATATTTTTTTTTACAAAGTTTTCTTTCGTGTTGTTGATTTCTAAGCGTAGTGCTTCTTCCCCCCGGCCGCCGCCTATTGGTACTAGTGAAGTAGGGTTGACCTAACTCCATTAGGTATAGGTATAACCTTTCGCTTAATACTATAAAAAACCTAAAATTGAAGCATATGAGGCTGCATTAATCGGGGATACACGACAGAAGGAATTAATCAATCGTTTTATTTACAAATTTCACCTTCAGCAAGCGTCGGTTTTTTCAATTTTTTTCTTTTTCTCCGAAGAATGTGTCTTTTTCCTAAGACTGGGATCGGTAAATGTAAAAAAAAGATAATCAAATCGCACCATCTCTGTAATAAGTGAATGCCTCTTTTTCTCCTGAAGTTGTCGGAATTATTCGTAATAAGATATTGGCTACAATTGAAAAGGTCTTATCAATAAAATTTCCATTTATCCGAGATCTAGGCATAGGCAGCAATCCATTCTATAATTTATTTATCGCGCGAGAAAAGAAAATAATCCCACAAACCAAGGAATTGTAAATATCGTACGAAATAACGTAAAAACAGACTCATTAATTTTTATAGTTCGAAGTGATTGCATGCGCCTATCCCCCCAAATGGAATATGAACGACTCACTATTCACCCGGTTTCTGGGCCATAATCATTATGCAGGAGGGAGAGATGGCCGAGTGGTTCAAGGCGTAGCATTGGAACTGCTATGTAGGCTTTTTGTTTACCGAGGGTTCGAATCCCTCTCTTTCCGTTGATGATTTGGTATTTTTTTTTGAACTTTTGGAGTTTCTTTTGTTTGTTTTTTTCTTTAGTTTGATTTTTTTTTACTTCCTCTATTTACTAGTTAAAAATGTCAACTAGATAAAATCCTAAAACTATTTCAAAATCCAACCCCAGCAAGAAAAACAAAACATAGAAAACCAAAAATATTTTTTTATTCTTCACGTCCTGGATTACGTCCTGGATCGTTAGATAGGAATCCGAAGATGAAAAGAGAAACAAAGAATATAACTACCGTATAAACAAATAGTTTTAGAGTAAGCATTACAAAATCTCCAAGATAATTAAATAATTAAATTAAAAAAAAAAATTAAAAACGACAGAGAAAGAGAATAGATTCTCTTATATTACACATTATGTTTCTTTTGATACTAAGCTTCTAAGAAATGAAGTGTTTTTGAGAAAATAGAAAAAAAAATTCGGAAATTTATTTGTAGTAAGAGTCGATCCCTTTATTACTATTACCAAAAATTGTCTTTCAAATACACAATCTTAGTTAGGTATTGGTAGTGGACTCAAATCTAATAATAGGTAATAGGATTGGGATTTCTCAATGGAAAAAACGTAAGAATCGGGAAATGATGAGATGGCCCAGATTTTTCTTGTCTATCCAAAAATTTCACTATTTGAATTAAGGATTCACACTGTAATGTAAGACTTATCTGAGCTTATAAATTAATTGTTAAAAAAAAAAAATGTCCGAATTCTTGTTTTCGAATATAAATTAAATAATAATAAATTCAATTATGAATTTTTAAAGGACATTATTCAAATTAGAGATCTCATCGAAAACTTACAGCAGCTTGCCAAACAAAAGCTAAGAGAAAAAAGAGTAGAGGTATTACTGGCATAAAATCTACAATTGGATTTAAAAAAGCGTAGGCTTCGGGTAATTTCGCCAAGAAAAAACTACTTGAATAAAGGGTAGAGTGAATACAAATACAGACCAAACTAAAGATATTAAGCATAACAAACATTTTGTTCTTTAAGAAAATTAATTGTATTTTTGCTTTTTTTTTTTATTATTATTTGTATTAGATATGTATATATATATATATGTATAATCAATTCTATAGTCTAAAAATTCGAAATATAGATATTAATTAATTAATAGGAATAATTATAAATTAGCAATACTAAAAAAAATGAATCAACTAAGGCCAGACCCCCTAAATCCTTCTTTGATTTGAACTTACCCAGTTCAAAATATTTTCATTCTGAAAAAAAAAAAAAAATAGAAGAAATTAAATCATACTTTCATACAATATCTTAATTGAATTCTATGTAATGATCAATAATTTTTCAGTTTAATTAAAATTCTTCATCTGCGCATATTAAAATCCTAGCAAGAATTTTTTATTCCATTTCTATAGATATTTTTGGAATTGACGAACAGCCAATACTAATCATAGTCTTTATTAGTGGCGAATCGAAAATGGGGCGTGGCCAAGCGGTAAGGCAACGGGTTTTGGTCCCGCTATTCGGAGGTTCGAATCCTTCCGTCCCAGAGCATAATATCCAGTCAGGATGGATATTATATTTGTTTGAATACAAATTGTATATCAGAATAAAAAAAACCCTTTTTGTTTTTATGGTAATTGTAATCACTGTGGATAATAATTGCAAAAAAAAAAGATTTAATTTTTATTATTATTAATATTTAATTTTTATTATTATTAATATTTAATAATTGAATATTAATATATTAATAAAAATAGATTTCTTATTCTTAATTTCTTCTATTTTTTTTTTTTTTTCAGAAAGAAAAAGAATAAAAAAAATACTTAAATCATAGTCTAATTGATTTGATGATTTTTTTGATCTATTTAACATCATATAATTTTATACATAAACACTATTTATTTTGAATTTTCTCGAGCCGTACGAGGAGAAAACTTCTTATACGTTTCTAGGGGGGTATTGTTTATCTATATCTATCCCAATGGGCCGTTTATCGAATCGTTGCAATTGATGTTCGATCGCGAAGAGAGGGAAGCGATCTTCGGAAAGCGGGGTTTTATGATCCAATAAAGAATCAAACCTATTTCAATATTCCTGTTATTCTATATTTCCTTGAACAGGGCGCTCAACCTACAGGAACGGTTCAGGATATTTCAAAAAAGGCCGGCGTTTTTATGCAACTTTCCCCTAATCAACAAACGAAATTCAATTAATGAAATAAAAAAAAGGGTGTGGATGACTTGTATATAGGTTTATAAAATTCTTTTCTCTTTTATACCCCCCCGTTCTCTTGTTTTGTTCTATTGATACTTAAATTTTGATTTCTTTTCTTATTGTTGCCATAGAATGCTGTTTTCTATAGCCACAAAAATGGATTTTTATCGATCTTCAAAATGAACATAACTCCCGAATGTAGTGATTTTTTTAGTAAATAAAAACGAGATAAAATATTTTAAATAGAATATTTATTTATATGATATGATTTTTCATCGAATGACTATTCATCTTTTGTATTTTCATGGAAATAGAGGAAAAAAACTCTATGGAAAAAGAGTGGTTCAATTCTATGTCGTTTAATAGGGAATTAGAATACAGGTGTGGGTTAAGTAAATCAATGGATGGTTTCGGTCCTATTGAAAATACCAGTGTAAGTGAAGACCCAATTTTAACGGATATGGATAAAAACATTCATAGTTGGAATGCTAGTGACAATTCTAGTTATAGTAATAGGGATAGTAAAAGGAACAATTATTCCATATATTTTGATAGTGAGAATCAAATTTTAGAGATTGACAATGATAATTCTTTTCTAAGTGAACCAGAAAGTTTCTTTTCTATTTATAGTTTTAATAATTCTAGCTATCTCAATAATGTCTCTAAGAGTGATGATGATCATTCCATGTATGATACTAAATGGAGTTGGAATAATAACATTAATAGATGCATTGAGAGTTATCTTCGTTCTCGAATCTGTATTGATAGTTACAATTTAGGTGATAGTGACAAATACAATGACAGTTACTTTTATAGTTACATTTGTGGTAAGGGCAGAAATTGGAGTGAAAGCGAGAGTTCGAGTATAATAACTAGCACGAATGATACAAATGATAGTGATTTAATCCAAAGAGAAAGTTCTAATGATCTCGATGAAACTCAAAAATACAAGCATTTGTGGGTTGAATGCGAAAATTGTTATGGATTAAATTATAAAAAATTCTTTAAATCAAAAATGAATATTTGTGAACACTGTGGATATCATTTGAAAATGAGCAGTTCAGATAGAATCGAACTTTCGATTGATTCAGGTACTTGGAATCCTATGGATGAAGACATGGTCTCTCTGGATCCCATTGAATTTCATTCGGAAGAGGAACCTTATAAAGATCGTATTGATTCTTATCAAAGAAAGATAGGATTACCCGAGGCTGTTCAAACAGGCACAGGTAAACTAAATGGTATTCCTGTAGCAATTGGGATTATGGATTTTCAGTTTATGGGGGGTAGTATGGGGTCCGTAGTAGGTGAGAAAATCACTCGTTTGGTCGAATATGCTACCAATCAACTTTTACCTCTTATTCTAGTATGCGCGTCTGGAGGAGCACGTATGCAAGAAGGAAGTTTGAGCTTGATGCAAATGGCTAAAATATCTTCTGCTTTATATAATTATCAAACAAGTAAAAAGTTATTCTATGTAGCGATCCTTACATCTCCCACTACTGGTGGAGTGACAGCCAGTTTTGGCATGTTGGGGGATATCATTATTGCTGAACCAAATGCTTACATTGCATTTGCAGGTAAACGAGTAATTGAACAAACGTTGAATAAGACAGTACCCGAGGGTTCACAAGCGTCTGAATATTTATTCCATAAGGGCTTATTTGATTCAATCGTACCACGTAATCCTTTAAAGGAGGTTCTGAGTGAGTTATTTCAGCTCCACGCTTTCTTTCCTTTGACTCAAAATTAAAAATCAAGCAGAGCCTAAAATTCTTTTTTTTTTTTTATTATATTCAATAGTCATTATTTATATATATATGCACTTAGCTATACTTAGTATAGTATAATTTTTTCAAATATACTTAGTATAAGTATATATGAATTCTAGTGATTATAGACTATCTTTATAAGACTATAAGAATAATAAAAATATGAAATTACAAAAATTTTTGTTTCTAATATAACAATAAAAAAAAATATCAGGTGCAAATATTAAATCGAGGTACCCATTTTATGATTAACTTACCCTCCATTTTTGTGCCTTTAGTGGGCCTAGTATTTCCGGCCATTGCAATGACTTCTTTATTTCTTCATGTTCAAAAAAACAAGATTTTTTAGATACGCTGCGGGCAGTAGAGTAGGGAAAATCTCATATATTTTTTAGCTCTGGAAGCAATTCGATGAATTACTACTAAAGATTTACGTCAAAATAGTGCTAGTTGATGAAAGTTACTTCGGAAACAAAGTAAAGTTAAATTCATTTGCATTTGCTTGGGTTATTTATTCTACCAATTCCAATAAAAAAGAACTGGATGTAATATGAGTTGGCGATCAGAACATATATGGATAGAACTTATAACGGGGTCTCGAAAAACAAGTAATTTCTGTTGGGCCTTTATCCTTTTTTTAGGTTCATTAGGGTTCTTGTTGGTTGGAACTTCCAGTTATCTTGGTAGGAATTTGTTATCTTTATTTCCGTCTCAGGAAATTATTTTTTTTCCACAGGGGATCGTGATGTCTTTCTACGGAATTGCGGGTCTCTTTTTTAGTTCTTATTTGTGGTGTACAATTTCGTGGAATGTAGGTAGTGGTTATGATAGATTCGATAGAAAAGAGGGAATAGTGTGTATTTTTCGTTGGGGATTTCCTGGAAAAAATCGTCGTATTTTTCTCCGATTCCTTATGAAAGATATTCAGTCCATCAGAATCGAAGTTAAGGAGGGTATTTATACTCGTCGTGTCCTTTATATAGAAATCATAGGACAGGGGGCCATTCCCTTGACTCGTATTGACGAAAATTTGACTCCACGAGAAATTGAACAAAAAGCTGCAGAATTGGCCTATTTCTTGCGTGTACCAATTGAAGTATTTTGAAAAAAAAATGTCTCTATTTTGATGGGTATTCTTTGGTTTCGAAATCCTACTAACTAAACTAATATTCATTATACGAAGTGCTCTTTCGTGTATTCATCAAAAGGGGTAATTGTTTCGAATTTTAACAATTGATATCTTTTGAAACAATATTTTTTTTCGTCATTCGAATTGGCAGTGGGTTCTTTTGTTTTCTTAATTATGTATTCTTTCAAAATTCAAGGACTAAATTTAATCTCGAATTGCAAATAAAAAAACGGATTATAGATTTAGATATTTATATAATATATAGATCTATATATAGGCTCTATGACTTGTAATAGAACTTATGCTTGATAGAAATATTATTATCAGATAGAGTAGACTTGACGAATGAGGTGAAGTTGAGTTCATTAAAGACGAAAAATGCCAAAAAAGAAAGCATTCATTCCCCTTCTATATCTTACATCTATGGTCTTTTTGCCCTGGTGTATCTCTTTCACATTTAAGAAAAGTCTGGAATCTTGGGTTACTAATTGGTGGAATACTAGGCAATCCGAAAATTTCTTGAATATCATTCATGAAAAGCCTATTCTAAAAAAATTCATAGAATTCGAGGAACTGTTCCTTTTGGATGAAATGCTAAAGGAATATCCTGAAACACGTCTACAAAACCTTCGTACCGCAATCTACAAAGAAACCATCCAATTGATTAAGACACACAACGAAGATCGTATCCATACGATTTTGCACTTTTCGACAAATATAATCTGTTTCATTATTCTAAGTGGTTATTCTATTATAGGTAATCAAGAACTTATTATTCTTAATTCTTGGGTTCAAGAATTCCTCTATAACTTAAGTGACACAATAAAAGCTTTTTCTATTCTTTTATTAACTGATTTATGTATAGGATTCCATTCTACCCATGGTTGGGAACTAATGATTGGTTCTGTCTATAAAGATTTTGGATTTGCTCAGAATGATCAAATTATATCTGGCCTTGTTTCCACTTTTCCAGTAATTTTAGATACAATTTTAAAATATTGGATTTTCCGTTATTTAAATCGCGTATCTCCGTCACTTGTAGTGATTTATCATTCAATGAATGACTGAAAAAACGATCCACTGATCCAATTATAAATATTATAAATAGAAAGTTTGGTATTTTGTACAAAAGCTAAACATTCAAAAATGAACTTATTCTTATTCTAGTTCTAGGAAAATTTTTTCAGTAAATAGCAGAATCAT